TATTCCAGTACAATTTTGAAGACATTTTTTTTTAAGGCTTCGCAAAATGATCAATAAAGAATTGATCCAGTTCGATTGCTCAATCGATTACTCAATTAGTATTAGTAGTGCCCCAGCCCTAGAGTCCACTCCTTCCCCATACTACAAGTGAAAGGGAAAATGTAAAGACTACCATTAAAGCAGCCCAAGCAAGACTTACTATATCCATGTGAATTATGTCCCCTATTTCTATGAAGGAATTATTCTATTATTGATTAATAATCATAGTGGAATCAATGGCACAGAGTCAAAATAGGATTTTGACTTAAGACTATTGATGAACCAAACCAATTCAATGAATACACTCGTAACAAGTTTCAATATTTTTTGATTTCCGGTAGAATCAGGAAGCATTAAGTACAAATACGATGATACACCCGCCCTTTCTTTGGAAATATCAAAGGAATGCTTCTAATGGAGCATGTAAGAATAGTAAGACCTATTGTTTTGTTTGTTTTAATACCTTTCTTTACTAAGCAAAAACATAAAAATATATATACCATCAAGATAGATAACTATCTATCAGATACCTCTATTTCCTATTTGATCTAAGCTTACTGTCTTTCTTTCTGTGAAAGAATCGGGAAAACCCACCGCCACTATTACTACATAGATTCTTTTTTTTTCAACTTTGACCTTTACTCTATAAGAGTAGACCAACCATTCTGATTGCATGTCTGAGCACTCATAGCCTCTCGTGAGTCTGGATACAAAATATCCTCGGGCCTTTCCACAACTCCTAAATTGATTTCCCATCATCGTATCCGATCTAATTTAATACCCGATAGAGTCGCGAGACACTACTTTAATAAGGGTAGTAGTTTAAGAGTAAGAGATTTTGATATGATAGTCTTTCGTATAATCTCTTCTTCAATTCTAGTAGCAAAAACGGAGTGCCTCTTAGGAACCTTTGTATACCGAGATTTCTGACCTTAGTTCTGAATTCCGGAATTGACTCTCACCATTTATTTGATTCAATTGAAAAATCAAATAAATGACCCGAACCAATCATTAAATTAATAAGTGAGAGTTGTTTCATTCCTATTGATACGGGTTTGGGCTACACCCAGATTTTGAGAAAAAAATGACAGTCTTTTCTAAAACCTATGCTATGGGTTATAAAAATTTAGTATTGACACGCCCGCTTAGTCCTTTGCCTCTGCTTCTTGCTCCGCAAGAATTCATCGAATTAGATCGGCAGGATAAGAAATAAAAAATCTTTTGTTGATCAGGCGACACCCGGATTTGAACTGGGGATAAAGGATTTGCAGTCCCCCGCCTTACCACTTGGCCATGCCGCCAAATTGGATCCAAAATGGCTAAAAATATTATCCATATTCTATTACTAACCCTTTTTTGCTTTTTTTTTTGATCTTGAATCCCGTTGTACTTATCCCTTTTTTATTCCTATTTTTTATTTTTTATTGCATCTAGTTTATATTATTCTCTTCGATTGACTGTATCTCAAAATATACATCACTTAAAAATTTCCCTTCTCTTTTCTATTGAGAGTAGAAAAAATGGATTTCCGACGACAGACTGAAAAATTCAGGGCAAATTGGAACCATTAACAATTTACTTTGAATTAGTGAACGGTTCCTCAATTTTTATCTCCACTGAAATTTTGTTTCCTTGAATGGCAAAAGAAAATAAAATTGATTGATGACTAATCACATTTTTTTTCAATAATCAATCCTTTTCAATTTCAATTATCAATTATAACAACATATATGTGTATATGTAAACCCCAGAACAGAAATTGTTACCCGGATACCGAGCCGGGCCTCTCTCTTAATGTACATATCCCTATAGAGAATCATCGTGTTTCAATTTTTCATTGAATATATTGAATAGAAAATACGAATTTTGATGGAGTGTGACCCATGTTGCCCCCCCTAAATGAAATTACAAGAAAAGGTGTGATATGTGGATAGATAGCCGTATCGGCATGTACTTAATAAATACAATACTATTCTTAGTATATTTATATTACGCAATTCAATCGTATTCTATAAATCCCACCCACTACCAAAAAGAATCCGCGAATTCTTTTTTGAACATGAAATTTAGTGTGTAAAAAAAAAAAAGGAAACTCTATACTACTTCTGATTATTCTGTCTTTATCTCGTTTATAGATCTCATTTATAGAGAGGAGGTTGAATCTCAACCATTTATTTTTTTGGTATCCCATCGGATAATAATATCATAGTAATAGGTAGAAATTGGATCAATTTTGATATTCTATACAAGACTCCATATGTGTAAGTGACATAATTTTTTTTCCGGGAATATTTTCTCAAATTATTTATATTTGTACCTGTCGCAAATTCGAACTCGCGTCGAAAATGCTCTTCATTCCTCCGTCTCGTCTCCGTTCATACGTATGAAATAGATATATCGAGTTGGCTAAAATTTTATGCGATTCAGTAAACAGAATATATATTCTATTATTGCTAGGTCG